CAAATAAGAATAAAACCTTAGTATTTTTTTGTATCTCATCAAAAATGGAAATTTTTTTAAGTTGATTGAAGAAGTTCTATTTACTCAAAAAATATCCCTCTCTTTTGTTTGCCCACTATTCTATTTTCTAATTTATAATAAAAAATTATATATATATTATGTAATATATAATATATCTAATAATATATCTAAAAAAGTTATGATATTATCTTGAAAAATTAAAAACTTAGACTAGTAATCTTTGACGAACAAGATAAATAATCTTTTTTTCTTTCGACACAAGAAAGAGATGTGGAAAATTCCTTTTCTTGTGTCGAATACTAGGAAGATTAATAATCGTCCCTATAATTTTGTGTTCCACGCATTTATCCGTTCTATTCCCCGCTTACTTATGTCTAGTATCTAGTTGAATTTCATTCAATTAGAATATAAAACACTATTAATGAATTTTATGACATTGAAATGTGATAATAGTAACATAATCATACCACCCCAAATTGGATTCAAAAAAAAGTAAAAAGTCTTCTTCACAATCTACATACTATGACTAGGAATGCGGTACAAGGAATTCCCGACATCTCGTAGAAAAGAGTATAAAAAAGCAAAAGGCTTTTCATAATGTCCATTTTTTATCATAAAGAGTCGTCAAAAAAAATTTTGTTCTTTTTACGTTATGAGCTCAATGTCGATAAATCCGCGAGTTTAGAAATTCATTTCTGACAATTGAACCTTCTCGAACTGTTTCTTTTTAAGAACCAAAAAGATTTGTGCCAAAATAACAGATGCCAAGAAGAACAAAAGGCCTTGGACACGTAAGGGATCTTGAAGTACTATTTCTGCATCTCCCTGACCAAATCCGCCCACATTAGGATTACTCGTCAACGGTTGATCCAATTTGATAGATTCGCCTTCTGAAACAAGAAGTTCTGGCCCTGGAGGGATAATATCAACCACTTGACGTCCATCCGATGCATCCGCTATGGTTATTTCATAACCCCCTTTTTCTTTTCGTATTATTTTACCTACTATACCTGCTGATGTAGCATTATAAACTGTATTGTTACTTTTGCTCCCGTCGGGATAAATCTGACCCCTTCCCCTGTTTCCGCCTACGTATATAGGATATTTTAAGAAGTGAACCTCCTTCGTAGTAGCGGGGTCCGGGGAAAGGATAGGAAAGGTGATTTCACTATATTTCTGACCAGGAACGGGGCCTATCACAAGAATATTTTTTTTATTGGGGCGATAGCTCTGAAAAGACAGATTGCCTATCTTTTCTTTCATCTCGGGGGAAATACGATCGGCAGGAGCTAATTCAAAACCCTCTGGTAAAATAAGAACAGCCCCTACATTCAAAGCACCCTTTTTACCATTAGCAAGAACTTGTTTTAGTTGCATATCATAAGGGATTCGAACAACTGCTTCAAATACAGTATCTGGAAGTACCGTTTGTGGAACTTCAATATCCACGGGCTTATTAGCTAAATGGCAATTGGCACATACAATACGACCAGTCGCTTCTCGTGGATTTTCATAACCCTGCTGTGCAAAAATGGGATATGCACTTGAAATGGATGGCCGAGTTATGATATATATCATGAGCGATACGGAAATGGATCGATTTATTTGTTCCTTTATCCAAGAAAAAGTCTTTCTAGTTTGCATGGTCCAACCATTGAGCCCAAAAATGTCTACAATAAATTTGGTAGGTCGCTAACCTAGTTACCTATCCGCAATTCTGCTATTTACTGGAATAATTTTACTGGAATAAATAATATTAATATATAGAATAAATCTTTCGGATGGTTTCGGATGGGTAGAAATATAAAGAGTAAGTATGATTTTACATGCTTTGCTTCTGTACAACTACAAAACAACTACAAAGTAAGAAACGTTAGAATTGAATTGGATTAATATCCGTATAGATCCTTTTTTAATCATTCATTGAATGATAAATCACTACAAGTGACGGAGAAACACGATTTAAATAACGAAAAATCCAAAATTTAAATAGAGTATCTAGAATGACTGGAAAAGTAGAGACAAGACCAGATATAATTTGATCATTATGAGCAAATCCAAAATCTTTGTAGACAAAGCCAATCATTAGTTCCCAACCGTGGGGCGAATGGAATCCGATACATAAATCTGTTAATAAAAGAATCGAAAAAGCTTTTATTGTGTCACTTAAGTTATATAGGAATTCCTGAGCCCAAGAGTTAAGAATAACAAGTTCTTCATTACCCAAAATAGAATAACCGCTTAGAATAACGAAACAGATTATATTTGTCGAGAAGTGCAAAATCGTATGAATATGATCCTCATTGTGTATCTTGATTAATTGGAGCGTTTCTTTATGGATTCCTATACGAAGGTTTTGTAGATGTGTCTCCGAGTATTCCTTGATCATTTCCTCCAAAAGAAGGATTTCCTCCAATTCTATGAAATTTTCTAGAATATTCTTTTCTTGAATATCATTCAAAAAAATTTCAGATTGCCTAGTATTCCACCAATAAGTAACCCAAGATTCCAGACTTTTATTAAATGAGAGAGAAATCCACCAGGGCAAAAATACTATAGATCCAAGATATAAAAGAGGGGTGAATGCTTTCTTTTTTGACATTTTTTCATTTCGTGTCTATGAATTTTTAATGAACCAACCTCATTAGTTGACTCTACGCCATCCAATATTTCTCTCATGTATGAGTTCTATTACAAAGTATCGAACTTATTAATCTATTCGCTGTTTTTTATTTGTGATTTCGGAGTTAGTCTTTGAATGTAGAAAGAATACATAAATAGATTAAGAATACACTTCGAATTCAAAGAATTAACAAAAAAATATTATAAAATATTATATTGTTTCCAGATATAGTATTTAAGTAATGAATATTCTTTTCTATCATTATATCAATATCAAATATCTTATATTTTTAAAAAATTTCACTGACTACTCAGAGTCCGGAATAAAAAAATTATGTTTTTCGAAATGCTTTGATATAAAATAGAAAGGATGAATCCATTTTTTAGATTTGTTACTTATTTTTTTTGTTATTGAATTAAGTTGTGTAGATTTCCATACACATAAAAGACCACAAAAATAGTTTTGTTTTGTGGTTGTTACGTTACGTATACGTCTTCTTTGACTAGAATGAGCGTTATGAAGAAACTTCAGTTAAGTTATAGTATAGAAAAGGGAGATTCGTTAGTTTTTCCTTCCTGCTGAGAAAGCATTCATTCTCTCAGCTCATTTCTCAAAATACTTCAATCGGTACACGCAAGAAATAGGCCAATTCGGCAGCTTTTTGTTCGATTTCCCGTGGAGTAACATTCTCATCCGTACGAGTCAAGGGAATGGCCCCCTGGCCTCTGATATCCATATAAAGGACACGGCGAGCATAAATACCCTCTTTAACTTCTATTCTGACGGACTGAATATCCTTTATAAGGAATCGGAGGAAGATGCGACGATTTTTTCCAGGGAATCCCCAACGAAAAATACACACCATTCCTTCTTTTCTATCGAATCGATCATAACCACCCCCTACATTCCACGAAATTGTGCACCACAAATAGGAGCTAATAAAGAGACCCGCGATCCCATAGAAAGACATCACAATCCCTTGTGGAAAAAAAAGGATTTGCTGAGACGGAAATAAAGAGATCAAGTTTCTCCCAAGATAACTGGAAGTTCCAACCAATAAGAATCCTAATGAACCTAAAAAAAGGATAATGGCCCAGCATAAATTACTTGTTTTTCGCGACCCCGTTATAGGTTGTATCCATATATGTTCTGATCGACAACTCATACTTGATCTGGTTTCGTTTTATTGGAATTGAGAGAATACCCTAGACTTTACTCTTTTTGTTTCCGAAGTAACTCTCATCAACTAGTACTTAGTTTGATGTAAACCTTTAAGAGTAATTTATCAAGTTGGTTAGATCTAAAATAAAAACATACCCTTCGTATGATCCCATCGATATATATATAGATGTACCGATTTTACAGTTCAGCCATCTGGCGATCCTGAGATTTTTTCAAATAGATAGAATTCCTTTACCCCCATATCATCTTTCTACAGGTCAAAGAGCCCCTTTCGACGGAAACGCCGCATGTTATACCTTCTTACAATAAACTTACAATAAATAGGTATCTGCGTTATAATACAAGTCTTAGTTTTGAAAAAAAAATGGATGAGAGTTGGGTCCATCAGATCTAAACAGTCTTATTTTTTTGAACATGAAGAAATAAAGAAGCCATTGCCATTGCCGGAAATACTAAGCCTACTAAAGGCACCAAAACAGAGGGAAAGTCGAAAGTTGTCATATAAAGGATACCTCAATTTACTATTTGTACCTGTTATTATTTATAATTATTTATAAAGATATCTTATTAAGTATTATTTATAAAAATAATTAAGTAATTAGAATAATATATAATAAATTATAATTAATAATATATTAATAATATATTAGAATTCAAAGTTTAATTAGTATAAATCTAAGTATATATCTAAGTGAGTATAGAAGGTACAAAATTTGGATTCTATATACATACGTAAGACGTAGAACAAAAATTTTTTATTTTACGATAATTTAACGAAAATAAGAATTCACTTTTTTTCTTGTTGATAGAGGCCTCTTAACTTAATTAGTAATCAAAAATATAGATAAAAAAGAGTTATCCGCTACTTTTGATTCTTTTTACAATTTAGATCTTATGTCAACAAAGAAACCCCATCCATATTAGTTTTACTTGGATTATGATAAACTAACTACTTGTTTGCTACAAATAAAAAAGGAACTTAATGCTCTATTGAATTTTGATTCAAGGGAAAGAAAGCGTGGAACTGAAATAACTCACTCAGAACGCTTTTTAAAGGATTACGTGGTACGATTAGATCGAATAAGCCCTTCTGGAATAAATATTCAGCCGCCTGTGAACCTTCAGGTACTGTTTTATTCAATGTTTGTTCAATTACTCTTTTACCCGCAAATGC